AAAATAGAGTTTCGTTTCGAAAGGCAATGAAAAAGGCTATTGAATTAACTGAACAAACGGATACAAAAGGAATTCAAGTGCAAATTGCAGGGCGTATCGACGGAAAAGAAATTGCACGTGTTGAATGGATCAGAGAAGGGAGAGTTCCCCTACAAACAATTCGCGCTAAAATTGATCATTGTTCCTATACAATTCGAACTATTTATGGAGTATTAGGCATAAAAATTTGGATATTTGTAGACTAGGAATAATGGACTTTTATTTGTTTTACTATTCTGGCTAATGTATAGTGATAGAACAAAAAATGACATTTCATTCTTTTTCTATTAAAAAAAAGAGCAATTCTAATTCTATAGGGTTGAATAAAAATTCGATTAACCATTTTTTGTTAGAATTGCTATGCTTAGTGTGTGACTCGTTAATTTTTTCTTTAACTTAAAAGTCAGTTTAGAGTTGGGATTCCGAAAAAATATAGACTGAACTCTACTATGAACTTAATAACCATATAAATAAGAAATAAGCAACTTATTGCTTCGTATTATCGAGATCCCAAGAAAGAGTCACTATATGACTGGATCAATCATATAGTTGTAGCAACTGCAATTTTTCCCATAAAAAAAACTTATTATGGGTTGTGAGGCAAAAGTAAGGGGATGTGGATAAATGGAAGGATGATAGAAAGAGAGAACAAAAATACTAATGATATATGATTCCAAGTATGTATGGTCTATGAATCATGTCATATAAGGGCAATGTGATAAAGCATCAATACTGAATATAAAATAAAAATAATAGTATAAAAAATTAAGTATAAAATAATAAAGAGCCTGGAGTTAATAGAAACTGAGAAGATTGACCGGGGACCAAATTTTGTTGAGAGCTCCGTTGCAGAATTCAGACCTAGGCATTAATGGAGAAGCTATAGGAACGACGGAACTTGTGACTGCATAGATTCTATTGAAAACGAATGCTAATGATTCATTGAGCGGGATGGCGGAACGAACCAAAAACAAATTGATTTATTTTGAGAAGTCATGGATTGAAGCTACGAATGAAGCAGAAAAGAGTCAATATTCGCTCGCGAAACCCTTGTTTATTGGATTACCATATTTTCTTTTTTATTTGGCGTAATTCAATAGGGATAAAAAAAAGAAAGAATGATTTGGTATAATATAAATAAAAAAAAAAAGCATTATCCATATTTACAGATAAATATATATGTCTAGCTTTGTATCTTGATTATATATACAGTTCAATAAATTAAATATCAAAGACATTACTTAGTTTAGTGGTTTAGTGCATTATTTATTAGAAATATGTAATATTATTGAATCATTCCATTCGTGAGGAGCTGGATGAGAAGAAACTCTCATGTCCGGTTCTGCAGTAGAGATGGAATCAAGAAATGACCATCAACTATAACCCCAAAAGAACCAGATTTCGTAAACAACATAGAGGAAGAATGAGGGGAATATCTTGTCGAGGCAATCATATTAGTTTTGGTAGATATGCTCTTCAGGCACTTGAACCTGCTTGGATCACAGCTAGACAAATAGAAGCAGGGCGAAGAGCAATGACACGATATGCGCGTCGTGGTGGAAAAATATGGGTACGTATATTTCCCGACAAACCTATTACGGTAAGACCCACGGAAACACGTATGGGTTCAGGAAAGGGATCTCCCGAATATTGGGTATCCGTTGTTAAACCGGGTCGAATACTTTATGAAATGAGCGGAGTATCCGAAACTGTAGCTAGGACCGCTATTTCAATAGCTGCGTCCAAAATGCCTATACCAACTCAATTTGTTATTACAGGATAGGGGTATAGAACTAAACAAAAATAAAAGGGTTATTTCATTATATTGAGGATGAAAAAACAAATAACCACAGATTTCTTTATTTCTGGAAAGACAATATTTCTTTTTTTCCTTCATTCCTTGCATTGACATTCTTTGCATTGAAATAACAGATAAAAAAAAAGAAAAATGATATGATTCAACCCCAAACCCTTTTGAATGTAGCAGATAACAGCGGGGCTCGAGAATTGATGTGTATTCGAATCATAGGGACAGGGAATCCCCGATATGCTCATATCGGTGATGTTATTGTTGCTGTAATCAAAGAAGCAGTACCCAATATGCCTCTAGAAAGATCAGAAGTAATTAGAGCTGTAATTGTACGTACATGTAAAGAACTCAAACGTAACAACGGTATCATAATACGATATGATGACAATGCAGCAGTTGTCATTGATCAAGAAGGAAATCCAAAAGGAACTCGAGTTTTTGGTGCGATTCCTCGGGAATTGAGACAGTTTCATTTTACTAAAATAGTTTCATTAGCTCCCGAGGTATTATAAATACTAGTAGATAAACCTATAATAGTTTCGGGTATAAAAAATAGAACAATTAATTATTAGTGGATTAGGTCTCACGCATATACTTTAAATAAAAAAAAAATAAAACAAAGAAAAAACATGTTGATTATATCAAAATTAGGAGACACCAATAATTCTAGTTCGTCATGGGTAGGGATACTATTGCCAATATAATAACTTCTATAAGAAATGCTGACATGGATAAAAAAGGAACGGTTCGAATAGCATCCACTAATATCACCGAAAACATTGTTAAAATACTTCTACGAGAAGGTTTTATTGAAAACGTTCGAAAACATCAGGAAAATCAGAGATTTTTCTTGGTTTCAACCCTACGACATAGAAGGACTAGTAAAGGAGTATATAGAACTATTTTAAAGCGTATCAGCCGACCCGGTCTCCGAATCTATTCCAACTATCAACGAATTCCTAAGATTTTAGGTGGAATAGGGATTGTAATTCTTTCTACTTCTCAAGGTATAATGACAGATCGAGAAGCTCGACTAAAAAAAATTGGAGGAGAAATTTTGTGTTATATATGGTGATCCTCCTCCGGTATCCTAATTTGAGCTCTAAATTCCCATTTGTGAAATAGGGGAAAAGTAAGTTATATAACTCTTCTCCATTAGTTGATACTTTAAAGGGGTTACCTGGAATGAAAGAACAAAAATTGATTCATGAAGGTGTAATTATTGAATCACTTCCCAATGGTATGTTCCGGGTACGTTTAGATAATGAAGATTTAATTCTAGGTTATGTTTCAGGAAGGATACGGCGCAGTTTTATACGGATACTACCTGGAGATAGAGTCAAAATCGAAGTAAGTCGTTATGATTCAACCAAGGGACGTATAATTTATAGACTTCGTAACAAGGATTCAAACGATTAAGTGATTTTTTTAAACATTCCTTTCGTGGGTAGGGTACGGTATACAATTCGAAGTTCAAAAATTCAAGAGACTCATTTTCTTACAAGGAATAGATTCAGGGGTAAAGGAATGATAAATATGAAAATAAGGGCTTCCGTTCGTAAAATTTGTGAGAAATGTCGACTGATTCGTAGGCGTGGACGAATTATGGTGATTTGTTCCAATCCGAGACATAAACAGAGACAAGGGTAATCCTTAAAAAAAAAAGAACTTTCTTTCTAATCCCTGTATTGTATAAGGGATCTGTTTTAACATGAAATGGATATCTCCGTATATTTACATATATTTCTGACTCATTATTATGAGATAATAAAATATGACAAAACCTATACCAAGAATTGGTTCCCGTAGGAATGGGCGTATTGGTTCACGCAAAAATGCGCGTAGAATACCAAAAGGAGTTATTCATGTTCAAGCGAGTTTCAATAATACCATTGTAACTGTTTCAGATGTACGTGGTCAGGTGGTTTCTTGGGCCTCCGCGGGTACTTCTGGATTCAAAGGCACAAGAAGAGGAACACCCTATGCTGCTCAAGCCGCAGCAGTAAACGCTATTCGTACAATAATTGATCAGGATATGCAACGAGCAGAAGTTATGATAAAGGGTGCTGGTTTCGGAAGAGATGCAGCATTACGAGCCATTCGTAGAAGTGGTATACTATTAAGTTTCGTACGTGATGTAACACCTATGCCACATAATGGATGTCGACCTCCCCAAAAAAGACGTGTGTAGAAATAAGAATTAAACAACTATCAAGAGAAATAAATGATTCAATGATCTGATCAAATTAGAATATTAGTATGGTTCGAGAGGAAATAGCAGAATCCACTCGAACACTACAGTGGAAGTGTGTTGAATCACGAGTAGACAGTAAGCGTCTTTATTATGGACGTTTCATTCTGTCCCCGCTTATGAAAGGACAAGCGGATACTATAGGTATCTCCATGCGAAGGGCTTTACTTGGAGAAATAGAAGGAACATGTATCACACGTGCAAAATTTGAGAAGGTACCACATGAATATTCTACAGTAGTAGGTATTGAAGAATCAGTACATGAAATTTTATTAAATTTGAAAGAAATTGTATTGAGAAGTAATCTCTATGAAATTAAAGACGCATCCATTTGTGTTAGAGGTCCTAGGTACGTAACTGCTCAAGATATCATCTCACCACCTTACGTGGAAATAGTTGATACGACACAATATATAGCTAACCTGACAGAACCAATTGATTTGTGCATTGAATTACAAATCAAGAGAGATCGCGGATATCGTATGAAACCCATAACTAATTCTCAAGATGGAAGTTATCCTATAGATGCTGTATTCATGCCTGTTCGAAATGCAAATCATAGTATTCATTCTTATGGTAATGGGAATGAAAAACAAGAAATACTTTTTCTAGAAATATGGACAAATGGAAGTTTAACTCCTAAAGAAGCACTTTATGAGGCTTCTCGTAATTTAATTGATTTATTTGTTCCTTTTCTCCATGCAGAGGAAGCAGACATTAATTTCGAGGAAAATAAAAACAAGTTTACTTTACCCTCTTTGACCTTTCAAGATAGATTATCTAATCTAAAGAAAAACAAAAAGGGAATTCCATTGAAATATATTTTTATTGACCAATCAGAATTGCCTTCCAGGACCTATAATTGTCTCAAAAGGTCCAATATACATACATTATTGGACC